ATCTTTTTGTCTCGAATTCAATGAAAAATTCATTTATAGTAGTGAAAAGGAATCGAAATGATAGTCCTTTTACTCCACTACTACTGTAGTGTTCGTCTACAGATTGGGTCTTGAATAAGAATGGATAGGTCGGACGGGAAATAAAATTCCATTTTTCGTTGGGGGGGTTGAAGAAAAGCCTTGTATACAGACTTATGGAAAGTATATGAACACTTATGCATTATTAGTTAGATTAAATTAATAATCTAATTAGATTTCTTTTTTATTATAAATTTGTTTATGTTTCTTTTTTATATTTTAAATTCTTTTTCTTTCTTTTCGGTAAGCTCTAGTGAAAGGCTTTCAGAGGCTGTTTTCCTATTGTTTTTTGTTTTAGAGAAGAAATCGGGAGACGGTAAGGATTAGATCAAATGCAAATAAGAGAAGAGTATAAAAAAGAATCTATCTTGATTCTATATTTTTGACATTTCACTTAATGAAATGGGGCAAACTAAAACATAGATCTTTTTCTTACTACCTGTTAGTAAGATTCATTCCCTTAATACTTCCAAGGATATCTCTGGATATTTTTTATTTATGCATAATATTTGCATAATATTTTTTTTTTTTTTCAATTCTACTAGAAATCAGATAAGAACTTGTTAGATGTTATAATTGGATTTATTCAATTGTTTCTTCAATTATATTATCCAGGAATCTTTTTTTGACTCTGTACCAGCGATTCCACTATTATTATAAAATTTTTAGTGAAAATTAAATAAGAAAAGAATGAAAGAAAAATTAGTAAACAATAATGAAATAATTCCTTCATATTGATAGCGATAGGAGACAAAATTTACATGGATATAGTAAGTCTTGCTTGGGCTGCTTTAATGGTAGTTTTTACATTTTCCCTTTCCCTTGTAGTATGGGGAAGAAGTGGACTCTAAGGGTACTATTAATTGAGTTAAGGGATCAAATGTTTTATAGCTGGGTTCTTAAATTTTTTAACGATTGAATTTAGTTATAGTTATTTGATTAATACTAATTAATTAAATGCAATTATATCTGCATTTTTTAATTCTATTGTATTCCAGTGGTGGAATGTATTCTATGTATAATGTATAATATTGAAAATACTCTTTCAATCAAACAAATATTTGAATTGTAACCATCTTCGTATTTTTAAAGTCAAGGGAATACAAATAATGGGAAATGGATTCCCATTCCAACCAAATTGTTTCTAAGATGTCTATTTCGATGAACTGGTTACTACCAATCTTTTCGAAATATGAAAAACTTTTTCCATAGAATTCGTGGAACCCCCGGATCATCTGTCAATTATTTAATCAATTCATTTTTAGAATGCTAAAATACTATATTTATAATATAATAAATTATATTAAATATCCTACCGAATATGATACCGGGACTCTGAAAAGAATCAGAAATAGAAAAATTCTATATCGATATATACCCATCTATAGATAGTATTAATATGAAAATAAATATTTATTTATAGATATAGATAGATGGATTGGTACATATTAAACCCTTTTTTTTATTTTTAAAATCAATAAAACATAGAGTCAAACTTTATAGACTACCATAATAGATAGTATAGTCGAAAGAAATAGATTTGATTTCTTTCGACTATACTATATGAATTTCAGAAAATTTTGCTGATTGTAGTCTGATCATTTCATTTAAAACTAAAAACCGAAATTGAAATCCTTTTTTCATTTTTTTTATTCAATCATTATCAATCATTGCATTGATAAGAAATCAGAAGTCATTTTTAAGTAAAATTAGTCACTTTGACTTACCGTTTTTACGTAAATTATAAGTAAAAAGGCAGTAGGAACTAGAATGAAGAGTGCAGTAGCTATAAATGCGAGAATATTTACTTCCATAATCTCTATGTTTTCTTTCTCTTTAATTTCTAATAAAATTAATACTTCGGGATTTAATCCCATATAAGTGTTCAATCTTTCGGCGGTAAATTCAATGGTATCCATTTTATTTCGATGATATCAAATCGAATCAATATCACGAATAACAATATCTGAGTTATCAAATAAATTCATAGTCGAGAATTTAATAGTATAACATAGGAAGATCTTTTATCCATACCAAATAAAAAATTTTTACTTTCTGATGCAATCCAAAATTCCTTTTTTTATTTCTTTCTTCATCGGAACCTTTACTTTATTATTTCTATTATATATTGTATACCTTAAACTAAAAAAGAAAGAAAAAAAAAGGGGTCCCTGTTAGAAATAATATTTTTTTGATTGTATTTATATCCATCGGGACTGACGGGGCTCGAACCCGTAGCTTCCGCCTTGACAGGGCGGTGCTCTGACCAATTGAACTACAATCCCAGGGAATAAATCGTATAGCATACATATTCTTACAATTTAATTCAAACCCTTTTTTTTTTTCTATTTGTTCTATTTGATTTTAGATTCAACCGTTGTACTGTAACTGAAAGAGGTGGGCTTTTTTATATATTGATATA